AATTCGAAAAAAAAATTGCAAAATCGAAAAAGAAGTATTTTCGAGTTCTAACAGTTTTCAAAGGAAAAACAAAATTACTTCGAAAAGTTTCAAAAGAAACAAAAAAATGGGTTATCCAAAATATTCTTTTTATAAAAAGAATAATAAAAGAACTTTCAAAAGTAAATCCAATTGTATTATTTAGATTAAGAAAAGTAGAAGTATATGAATCAAACCAAATTAAAGAAGAAAAAGATTCCATAATAAACAATCAGATAAGTCACAAATCATTTAGTCAAATTCAAATTGCATCTCCGAGCTGGACAAACTATTCATTGACAGAAAAAAAAATGAATAATCTGGCTGATAGAACAAGTACAATTCTAAATCAAATAGAAAGAATCACAAAAGAAAAAAAAAAAGTAACTCCAAGAATAAATAATCTTAGTCCTACAAGTTATAATGCTAAAAAATTAGAAAAACGACAAATGTTAAAAAGAAGAAATGATCGATTAATCTGTAAATTATCCCTTTTTTTTTCTTTTTTCATTGAAAAAATACACACAGATTTATTTTTATCTATCATTAATATTCCCAGAATAAATACAGAACTTTTTCTTAAATTAACAAAAAAAATTCTTGATAAATACATTTACAATAATGAAAGAAAACAAGAAAGAATTAATAAAAAAAAGAAAACTCCAATTTCGTTTATTTCGACTTTAAAAAAACCACTTGATAATATTAGTAATAGTAATATTAAAAACAATTCATCTATTTTTTATGACTTATCCTACGTGCCACAAGCATATGTATTTTACAAATTATCAAAAATCCAAGTTATTAACTCGTTAAGATCTGTTGTTCAATATCAAGGAATCCCCTTTTTCCTTAAGCCTAAAATAAAGGATTCTTTTGAAACACAAGGAGTGCTTGATTCGAAATTGGTAAATAATAAACTTCCGAGTTATGAAATGAATCCATGGAAAACTTGGTTAAGAGGACATTATCAATACCATTTATCTCAGACCAGGTGGTCTAAATTAATACCAGAAAAATGGCGAAATACGTTTCGGCGGCGTCGTATAGCTAAAAAGGAAAATTTAAGCAAACAGCCTTCATATGAAAAAACCCCATTAATGAATTCCAAAAAACAAAAACAATTTGAAGTATATTTATTATCTAATCAAAAAGAGAATTTTAGAAAATACTACAGATATGATCTTTTATCATCTAAATTTATTAATTATGAAAAGAAAACGGAATGCTTTTTTTATGGATCTCCCCTTCAAGGAAATAAGAACCAAGAGATTTCTTATAACAATAACACGTCTAAAAAAAACCTTTTTGATATACTGAGGAACATCCCTATGAAAAATGATCTAGGAAGGGTCCATATCGAAAAGTCGGCCGATATAAAATATTTGGATTGGAAAATTTTGAAATTTGATCTTAGACAAAAAGTAGATATTGAGGCCTGGATCATAATCGATACCAATAGGAATCAAAATACTCAAATTCATACTAAAAATTATCAAATAATTTCTAAAAAAAAAAATTATCTTATTATTCCAGAGATCAATCTACCAAACTCCCACAATAGATTTTGCGATTGGATGGGAATGAATGAAAAAATGCTAAAGCATCCCATATCGAATCTGGAATTTTGGTTCTTCCCAGAATTTGTATTACTTTCTAAGACATATAAAATGAAACCTTGGTTTATACCAAGCAAATTACTTCTTTTAAATTTAAATAGAAGTGAAAAGAAAAAGATCCATGAAAAGGAAAAGGGAATTTTTTTCATGCTATCAAATAAAAAGCATCGAAATCAAGAAGAAAAAGAACCCACAAGTCGAGGAGATCTAAGCTCCGTTCTCTCACAACAAAAAGATATTGAAGAAAATTATACAAGATCGGACATGAAAAAAGGGAAAAAGAAAAAACAATCCAAAAGCAACACGAAAGCAGAACTCGAGTTCTTCCTGAAACGTTATTTGCTTTTTCAATTTAGATGGGATGAGGCTTTGAATCAAAGAATGATCAATAATATCAAGGTATATTGTCTCCTGCTTAGACTGATAGATCCAAGAAACATTACTAGATCCTCGATTCAAAACAGAGAAATGAGTTTGGATATAATGTTGATTCAGAAGAATTTAACTCTTTCAGAATTGATGAAGAAGGGCGTATTGATTATAGAACCCATTCGTCTGTCTGAAAAAAAAGATGGGCAATTTATTATGTATCAAACCATAGGTATTTCGTCGGTTCATAAGAATAAGCATCAAAAATACCAAGAGCAAATACATGTTTCTAACAATAATTTTGATGAAATTATTTCACCACATCAAAGAATAACTGAAAATAGAGACAAAAGTCATTTTGATTTCCTTGTTCCCGAAAATATTTTATCCTTTAGACATCGTAGAAAATTGAGAATTTTTATTTGTTTAAATTCAAAAAATAGAAATTTTATAGAAAAAAATTCGGCATTTTGGAACGTAAAAAACAGCAGCCAAATTTCACATGACAATAACCATCTTCAGGAAGAGAAAAATCAATTAATTAAATTAAAGCTATTTCTTTGGCCTAATTATCGATTAGAAGATTTAGCTTGTATGAATCGTTATTGGTTTGATACCAATAATGGCAGTCGTTTCGGTATGTTAAGGATACATCTGTATCCACGATTGAAAATTTGTAGATAATACACTTTTTCTATATATCCTATACCCTATATATACATAATATACATAGGGTATATGAAAGCAAACAAATATAAAGATCGCGTGTCTTATCTCACATTTCATTTTAGTATCCAATATGAAATGAATAATATTTCAATTAGATCTCGAAATGAATCAGCGGAACCTTCTTTATTTTAGGTCTAAATTCTTCGATTCAAAAAAGTACAACCTTTTCTATTACTATCTAAAACCGATTTTAAATTGGATTGATTTGAATTCAGGAAATTAGGAATTCATAAATAAATTTAGATTAGATTGTTGTATATACCACATTCAAATCAATGGCATTATTATTACTGATCGGTAAAATCCATATCTGTAAAAAGCGAAAGGGTACTTTTTTTATGGTAAAAAATTCATTCGTTTCAGTTATTTCTCAAAAAGAAAACAAAGAAAGCGGGGGGTCTGTTGAATTTCAAGTATTCAGTTTCACCACTAAGATAAGGAGACTTACTTCACATTTGGAATTGCACAAAAAAGACTTTTCATCTCAGAGAGGTTTGCGAAAAATTTTGGGAAAACGTCAACGACTGCTGGCCTATTTGTCAAAAAGAAATAGGGGTCGCTATAAAGAATTAATTGATGAGTTGGATATTCGAGAGATAAAAACTCGTTAATTTGAAGTGTGATACCCTTTGAGCTTAGTCGTTTAAATTTTGATGAACTTCTTTCTTTTTACTTTCAGCAATGCATGGAAGAATGACTCAGGAAAAACTTATGATTGCACCAACTACAAGAAAAGACCTGATGATAGTCAATATGGGCCCTCACCACCCATCAATGCATGGTGTTCTTCGACTGATCGTTACTCTCGATGGTGAAGATGTTATTGACTGTGAACCAGTATTGGGTTATTTACATAGAGGGATGGAGAAAATTGCGGAAAATCGAACAATTATACAATATTTGCCTTATGTAACACGTTGGGATTATTTAGCTACTATGTTCACAGAAGCAATAACCGTAAATGGGCCCGAACAGCTGGGCAATATTCAAGTACCTAAAAGAGCTAGCTATATCAGAGCTATTATGTTGGAGTTGAGTCGTATCGCTTCCCATTTGTTATGGCTTGGTCCTTTTATGGCAGATATTGGGGCACAGACCCCCTTCTTCTATATTTTTCGAGAACGAGAATTGATATATGACCTATTTGAAGCTGCTACCGGCATGCGCATGATGCATAATTATTTTCGTATCGGAGGAGTCGCTGCTGATCTACCTCATGGCTGGATAGATAAATGTTTGGATTTTTGCGATTATTTTTTAACCGGGGTTGCTGAATATCAAAAGCTTATTACACGGAATCCTATTTTTTTAGAACGGGTTGAGGGCGTAGGCATTATTGGCGGAGAAGAGGCACTAAACTGGGGTTTATCGGGACCAACGCTACGAGCTTCCGGAATACAATGGGATCTTCGTAAAGTTGATCGTTATGAGTGTTACGAGGAATTTGATTGGGAGATTCAATGGCAAAAAGAGGGGGATTCATTAGCTCGGTATTTAGTGCGAATCGGCGAAATGACAGAATCTATAAAAATTATCCAGCAGGCTCTGGAAGGAATTCCAGGGGGACCCTATGAGAATTTAGAAAGCCGCCGCTTTGGTAGAATAAAAGACCCTGAATGGAATGATTTTGAATATCGATTTATTAGTAAAAAGCCTTCTCCCACTTTTGAATTGTCCAAGCAAGAACTTTATGTAAGAGTTGAAGCACCAAAAGGAGAATTGGGAATTTTTCTGATAGGAGATCGGAGTGTTTTTCCTTGGAGATGGAAAATAAGACCGCCGGGTTTTATCAACTTGCAAATTCTTCCGCAGTTAGTTAAAAGAATGAAATTGGCTGATATTATGACGATACTAGGTAGCATAGATATCATTATGGGAGAAGTTGATCGTTGAAATGATAATTGATACAACAAAAATAGAAGCTATCAATTCTTTTTTCAGATTGGGATCCTTAAAAGAAGTCTATGGGATCATATGGATGCTTGTCCCTATTTTCATTCTTGTATTAGGAATCACACTAGGTGTACTAGTAATTGTTTGGTTAGAAAGAGAAATATCTGCAGGAATACAACAACGTATTGGACCCGAATACGCGGGTCCTTTGGGAATTCTTCAAGCTTTAGCAGATGGTACAAAACTGCTTTTCAAAGAAAATATTCTTCCATCTAGAGGAGATACGCGTTTATTCAGTCTCGGGCCATCCATAGCAGTCATATCCATTTTACTAAGTTATTCAGTAATTCCTTTTAGCTATCGCTTTATTCT